TTGTTCATCATTTGTTAAAGGTTTGTTCATCATTTGTTAAAGGTTTGTTCATCATTTGTTAAAGGTTTGTTCATCATTTGTTAAAGGTTTGTTCATCATTTGTTAAAGGTTTGTTCATCATTTGTTAAAGGTTTGTTCATCATTTGTTAAAGGTTTGTTCATCATTTGTTAAAGGTTTGTTCATCATTTGTTAAAGGTTTGTTCATCATTTGTTAAAGGTTTGTTCATCATTTGTTAAAGGTTTGTTCATCATTTGTTAAAGGTTTGTTCATCATTTGTTAAAGGTTTGTTCATCATTTGTTAAAGGTTTGTTCATCATTTGTTAAAGGTTTGTTCATCATTTGTTAAAGGTTTGTTCATCATTTGTTAAAGGTTTGTTCATCATTTGTTAAAGGTTTGTTCATCATTTGTTAAAGGTTTGTTCATCATTTGTTAAAGGTTTGTTCATCATTTGTTAAAGGTTTGTTCATCATTTGTTAAAGGTTTGTTCATCATTTGTTAAAGGTTTGTTCATCATTTGTTAAAGGTTTGTTCATCATTTGTTAAAGGTTTGTTCATCATTTGTTAAAGGTTTGTTCATCATTTGTTAAAGGTTTGTTCATCATTTGTTAAAGGTTTGTTCATCATTTGTTAAAGGTTTGTTCATCATTTGTTAAAGGTTTGTTCATCATTTGTTAAAGGTTTGTTCATCATTTGTTAAAGGTTTGTTCATCATTTGTTAAAGGTTTGTTCATCATTTGTTAAAGGTTTGTTCATCATTTGTTAAAGGTTTGTTCATCATTTGTTAAAGGTTTGTTCATCATTTGTTAAAGGTTTGTTCATCATTTGTTAAAGGTTTTGTTTAGGGTGAAGTTAGGTTATTTGGGTGGTGTGAAATGTTGTTGGTGACGATAAATTTTGTTTGTGTCTTTGGTAGGGGAGTTTTATTAATAAATTGTATTAATTATTCAACGATAAAACAATGAAATTTGTTTGTATTTTTTTAATGGAATTCCAGGAGTGGAGACATTTAAAAATTGTAAATCAATTGAACGATAACGAATCGAATGAATGATGATGAATTAAATTGATATTTTAGCTGGATTTTACTAGAATTGTTGGTAAAATTGGTGTGAATGATAAGGTAAAATAAGGTAAAAAATTATGTCTTACAAGCATGAACTAAATAGCAACATACTTAACTGCTAGAGGATACACCATAACCAAATGCAAATCAAAGTGCATCAGTGTCAGAGTATGAGACTAACTTACCCGCCAAACCATGACGCCATCAGCGCCTGAAGGCCAAAAAACCGGTCGAATACCATGTGATGGACAGGTCTTAGATTGTTGTTACCCGTTGCACTGGAAGGGTTACCTGAAGACGCCCCAAAAAAAAAAGGCTAAGGTGCCAAAACGGGGGATGTCGCGATCACGGGTGAGATGGTGAGATATAACCCCAACCAGATGTCTCGTGAAAAGCAAGTTATGGGGACGCAACTATCGTATGGCCCTGAAATAGGAACCAGAGGCGCAAAAGAGCAAGTTGTGCGAGGGGTGTAGGGGGAAAGAATGGGCCTGAAGCTAGTAACTTAGGACATTATATGCGGTGCGTTGCTGATTTCACGTGATGTGTACGACTAATAAATAACCTGGCACGCGTATGAGGGTTGACTAGAAATGAGGCGCCGTATGGTCTTGAAACCAAGCAGAGTTGATGTTTAGGCACTTTCGTATAGATATGGTTGTTATGTATAACCTATAGTAGGAATGGTTTGGGTAATATGAGTGAATGTGTTGGAAGATCATTACATTATTAAGGTACTTCGGTAGGTATGCATAGGGTATAATTATGTCCGGGTATAATAATTATGATGTGGTTAAACATTACATGTAATGTGGAACGTGCATTAGGTACAATGTCCTAGTTGAATGCAATGATAAATGGGGAAAATAAATCAATGCACAGAAGTACATAGGATACCAGTGACTGCAGCCACTGGGGGGGKAGGGGGGGGGGCCTATTGTACGATAGCTGTGATGTTCCTATAGTTAAGATTAACGGTGGCTTTTCATGCCATAGACCTTGGAGAAAGGCCAAGTAGGAATTATTATGATTTATTTTATGTTTTTCTTAGGGTTTTGTTTTATTTTAGGAGGGTTGGCGGTTGCATCCAACCCGTCGCCGTATTATGGGGTAGTAGGTTTGGTTTTGGCATCTGTTGTGGGGTGTGGGTGATTGCTGAATTTAGGTGTTTCGTTTGTGGCATTGGTGTTGTTTATGGTGTATTTGGGGGGAATGCTGGTGGTTTTTGTCTATTCAGTGTCTCTAGCTGCGGACCCTTTTCCTGAAGCTTGAGCAGATTGGCGTGTTTTAGGGTACGGAGTAGGGCTGGTTATGGTACTTGTTTGGGGGGTGGTGGTGAGTGGGCTAGTTGAGTGTCTGAAGTTTGAGGTGGTTACGGTTGATAGTGGAGGGGTAGGTTTTGGGCGGCTGGATTTTAGTGGGGTGGCTATGTTTTATTCATGGGGGGTTGGAATGTTTTTAGTGGCAGGGTGGGGGCTGTTGTTGACGTTGTTTGTTGTGTTGGAGCTTGTACGGGGGTTGGCTCGTGGGGCGATTCGAGCAGTTTAGGGAGGTTGGGTGGAGATCAGAAGATAGTTTAATGAAGAATGCCAGCTTTGGGAGTTGGAGGTAGAGGTTTAAGTCCTCTTTTTCTGAGGTAAACTCTAAGAAGGGGTGTAGTCTTCAGTCTTTGGTTTACAAGACCAATGTTTTTATAAACTATTAGAGTTTAGAAGTTAAGTATTTTGTTTTCTAGGGCGCTGGTAATGGGGAAGAGGATTAGTAGGATGGTGAAGTATGTTACGGAGGCTAGTTGGCCAATGATGATGAATGGGTGTTCTACAGGTTGGCTTCCGATTCATGTGAGGATGAGTAGGTTGGCAACAAGGGTTCAAAATAGTAATTGGGATAGGGGGCGGAAGGTTATTGAACGTTGTTTAGATTTATGGAGGATTGGCACTAAGAAGAGGATAAGTACGGAGGCTGCAAGGGCCAGGACGCCGCCGAGTTTGTTGGGGATAGATCGTAGGATGGCATATGCGAATAGGAAGTATCATTCAGGTTTGATGTGGGGAGGGGTTACTAGGGGGTTTGCTGGTGTAAAATTTTCTGGGTCACCCAGCAGGTTGGGCGAGAATAGGGCAAGGGTTATGAGTGGTAAGAATATAAGGGTGAATCCTAGGATGTCTTTTAAGGAGAAGTATGGATGGAACGGGATTTTGTCACAGTTTGAGGTAATGCCTAGTGGGTTATTTGAGCCGGATTCGTGTAAGAAGGTGAGGTGAATTAAAGTTAGGCCCATGAGTAGAAAGGGGAGGAGGAAGTGCAGGGCGAAGAATCGGGTGAGTGTGGGGTTGTCTACTGAGAATCCCCCTCAAGCTCATTCGACAATAGTCTGGCCGATGTATGGGATGGCGGAGAATAGGTTGGTGATGACTGTTGCTCCTCAGAAGGATATTTGTCCTCATGGGAGTACGTACCCTACAAAGGCTGTTGCTATGAGGGTAAGTAGGAGAATAATGCCGGTGTTTCAAGTTTCTTTGTAGAGGTAGGAGCCGTAGTAGAATCCACGTCCAATGTGGAGGTAGATGCAAATGAAAAAAAAGGAAGCGCCATTTGCATGGAGGTTGCGGAGTAGTCAGCCATATTGGACGTTTCGAGTAGTGTGGGCAACTGATGAGAAGGCTAGGGATGTGTCTGCAGTGTAGTGGGTTGCTAGTAGTAGTCCGGTGATGATTTGGGTTGTTAGGCAGATGCCAAGCAGTGACCCGAAGTTTCATCAAGCAGAGATGTTTGAGGGGGTAGGAAGGTCGATTAGGGAATTATTAATTATTTTTAGTAGGGGGTGTGATTTTCGTAGGTTGGGGGCCATTGGGTGGGTAGTGGTTATGCTGATATGATGATAAGTAAGATAGATAGGGCGAAGGATCCTAGGTATGTTTTGATGAGTCCGTTGTGGAGGGTGGTTGAGGTTTTGGTTATTATGAGTTGGAGGTCTGCAAGCCCTTCGGGTCCTATTTTTTTGTATCAGGATGAGTCAATTAGGTGTAGGGCGATTTTTTGTCCGCTGTTTAGTAGGTTTGTGGGTCCTATTCGGTGTATTAGGGTATTGAAGTATCCTAATGAGGAGGAGAAGTTTAGGTAGGTGTTTTGTTTTGGTTTTGTTATAGTGTGGGCTATGTTTGATAGTTCGAGGGCTAGTAGGATGCCTAGGGTGGTGACAGTGATAGCTGCGGTTTTTGTAAGGGTTGGTATGGTTATGGGTGGGGTTTTTGCAGGGATGGTTAGGGAGGTGATGAGTAGGCCTGCTAAGATGCTGCCCAGGGCGAGTCGGGTGATTGGGTTTGTAATTGTTGGGTTATTTTCATTTATGGGTGTGGTTGAGGGCGTACGTGGGAATCCTGTTTGTACTAGTAGGGTTATTCGTAGGCTGTATGTGGCAGTAAAGGACGTGGCTAGTAGGGTCAGAAGTAGGGCTCAGGAGTTTAGGTAGGAGGTGTTAAGGTTTTCGATGATGAGGTCTTTTGAGTAGAATCCTGCTAGGAAGGGGGTTCCTATGAGGGCTAGGTTGCCAATGGTTAGGCAGGAGGTAGTGGTTGGGAGAGTTTTTTGTAGGCCTCCTATTTTCCGGATGTCTTGTTCTCCGTTAAGGCTGTGGATAATGGATCCGGAACACAGGAATAATATGGCTTTGAAGAAGGCATGAGTGGAGATGTGAAGAAAGGCTAGTTGTGGGAGGTTAAGTCCAATGGTGACTATTATTAGGCCTAGTTGGCTAGATGTAGAGAATGCGATAATTTTTTTGATGTCGTTCTGTGTGATGGCACATGTGGCTGCAAATAAGGTGGATAGGGCGCCCAGACATAGGCATATGGAGAGGGCAGTTTGGTTGTTGGTTATTAGGGGGTGTATGCGGATTAGTAGAAAAATTCCGGCTACAACTATGGTGCTGGAGTGTAGTAGTGCTGAGACTGGGGTTGGGCCTTCTATGGCGGCGGGCAGTCATGGGTGGAGTCCAAATTGGGCGGATTTTCCTGTAGCAGCGAGGATGAGGCCTAGTAGTGGTAGCGTTGGGGCTTGAGTAGTGTAGAGGGGTTGTTGGAGCTCTCAGGTGTTAGTGGTGGCTGCTAGTCAGGCCATACTTATGATTAGGCCAATATCGCCAATTCGGTTATATAGTACCGCTTGTAGTGCGGCGGTGTTGGCTTCAGCGCGGGCCTGTCATCAGCCAATTAGTAGAAATGACATTATTCCTACTCCCTCCCATCCAATGAAAAGTAAGAATATGTTGTTGGCGATGGTCAGTGTAAGTATTGCGATTAAGAATATTAACAGGTAGGAGAAGAATTTTGTGATGTAGGGTTCTGATGCTATGTATCATATGGCGAATTGTAGGATGGACCAGGTCACGAATAGTGCGATGGAGAAGAATAGTATGGAGTACTGGTCGATTTTTAGGCTTAGGGGGATTTTGAAGTTTGTGGTGAGTTTTCATTCTCAGTGTGAGATAATGCTTTCTATGCCAGAGTAGAGGAATAGCGTGGATGGGATTAGGCTTGCTAGGAAGGCAGTTTTTACAGTGCGTGTAATAGAGGCTGGGGAGTTTTTGAAGTTCTTTAGTATGAGGGGGAGGATAATTGGTATGAGGATGATTGTTGTGGTGAGAAGTATGGAGGTGTTAAGGAGGAGAGTTAGCTCCATTACTTTTACTTGGAGTTGCACCAAGATGAGTGGCTCCTAAGACCAGTGGATTACTGTTATCCTTTAAAAGTTAAGGGGACTGAGGTTCTAGACTCAGATGCAAGGATTAGCAGTTCTTGTTGGTTGACCTCCCCTCGGCAGGTAAGAAGGGTCTAACTTCTATTTTTAGAATCACAGTCTAATGTTTGGGTTAAAACTATACTTGCATGAGGGAATCCCAGAGATTAGTTCGGGTTTAAGGATGAGGAGGAGTAGTGGTGTGATATGTAGGGTCATTAATAGGTGTTCTCGTGTGTTGGAGTTTGGGGTGGTGGTGATGTAGGGGGGAGTTGAACCGCGCTGGGTTGTTAGGAACATGAATAGCGTGTATGAGGCGGTTAGGAAGCTTGCAAGGCCGGTTAGGGCGATTGTGAGGGGGGATCAGTTAAATAGTGTGGTTATGATTGTGAGTTCGGCTATTAAGTTGGTAGTTGGTGGTAGTGCCATGTTGGTTAAGCTTGCTAGGAGCCATCAGATTGCCATGAGAGGTAGGATTGGTTGTAGGCCTCGTGTTAATATAAGGATTCGGCTGTGTATTCGTTCGTAGTTTGTGTTGGCTAGACAGAATAGTATTGAGGAAGTTAGCCCATGAGAGATTATTAGGATCATTGCTCCTGCAAATGCTCAGTGGGTTTGGATTATGGTTGCGGCGATAACTAGGCCCATGTGGCTTACGGATGAGTAGGCAATGAGCGATTTCAGGTCAGTTTGGCGTAAGCAGATGGAACTAGTTATTAGGGCTCCTCACAGGGCTATGGTGATAAATGGGTAGTATAGGTAGTCTGATGGAGGAGGTGTGAGGATGGTGATGCGTATGATGCCATATCCTCCTAGTTTTAGGAGTAGAGCTGCAAGTAGTATAGATCCGGCAATTGGGGCCTCTACGTGGGCTTTAGGTAGCCATAGGTGGAGGCCGTATAGGGGAGCTTTGACTATGAAGGCAGTTAGAAGGGCTAAGCTAGATAGAATGTCAGTTCAAGAGTTGGTTAGTGTGGGGTGTGTTAGTTTTAGTATGGGGAGGTTTAGGGTTCCGGTTTGTCCGTGAAGGTAGAGGATGGTTACTAATAGGGGTAGGGAGCTAATGAGGGTGTAAAATAGGAGGTAAATACCAGCGCTTAGACGTTCGGGTTGATTTCCTCATCGGGTGATAAGGATTAGGGTCGGGATTAGGGTTGCTTCGAATGCGATGTAGAATAGTATGAGGTCTGTAGTTGAGAAAGCTAGGATGAGGAAGGGTTGTACTATGGCTAGTGTGGCGATAAAGGTTTGTTTTCGTGGGTGAGGTTCGTATTGTAAGTGGTTTTGGCTTGCTAGGATTATGAGGGGGAGGAGTCAGCAAGATAGGACTAGTAGGGGGGATGAGAGTTGGTCGACTCCGAATCATTGGTTGAGGTCTTTATAGGGGAAGTAGGTTGGGGTCAGTCATTGGAGGCTTAGTGCGGCAATTAGGAGGCTGTATGTGGTGGTGTTGGTTCATATGAATTTTGGGGGGGATAAGAGGGTTAGTGGGAGGAGTATGATGGTTGGAATAATGATTTTTAGCATTGTAGGAGGTTTAGGTTATGTAGGTGGTCAGATCCGTGAGTCCGTGTAGAGGCTACTAGTATTGATAGGCCAGCGCCTGCTTCGCATGCTGAGAACGCGAGTATTAATACTGGTATGATAGTAGGTGATGTTGTTTGGGTTTCTACTGGTCATAGGGAGAGTGTTATGTATAGGGATAATATCATGCTCTCTAAGCATAGTAGGGCGGAGACTAGGTGGGTTCGGTGGAAGGCTAGTCCAAGGCAGCTTAGTGAGAAGGCTGAGTAAAAGCTTAAGTGTATGAGGGACATAAAGAAAGTCATAGGGTTAGGCTATGGTTTGTTGAGTCGAAATCAACTGTCTTGATTAGACTAACTTTCTGGAGTTATTCTGCCCATTCTAGGCCTCCTTGGAGTCATTCGTAGATTAATCCTAGTGTGAGGAGGAGGAGGATTGTAGATGTTCAGGCTAGGGTGGTGATGGGGGAGTTTAGTTGGATGGCTCAGGGGAGGGGTAGGAGGAGGGCGATTTCTAGGTCGAACAGCAGGAATAGGATGGCTACTGAGGAAGAATCGGATTGAGAATGGTAGGCGAGCAGAGCCTAGGGGGTCAAATCCACATTCGTAGGGGGAGAGTTTTTCTGAGTCTGGGTTTGTTTGTGCTAATCAGAAGTTTAAGGTGGTTAGGATAATGCTGATGGTGAGTGATAGAGTAAGTATAAATGTGAGTGTGTTGATTGCTCTTCTCTGGAGTTAGGCCAGATTCTAGAGATTGGAAGTCAATTGTAATGGATATACTAGAAGAGCAAGATCCTCATCAATAGATGGTTATGTAGAGGAATAATCAGATAATGTCTACGAAGTGTCAGTATCAGGCTGCTGCCTCAAACCCAAAGTGGTGGTTTGATGTGAAGTGGAATTTAATGAGTCGTAGTAGGCAGACTGACAGGAATGAGGATCCGATGATGACATGTAGTCCGTGGAATCCTGTGGCAACAAAAAAGGTCGAACCATATACGCCGTCGGCGATTGAGAATGGTGCTTCATAATATTCTGTTGCTTGGAGGGCCGTGAAGTAGAATCCTAAGATGATGGTTAGGGTTAGTGCTTGGATAGCACTTTTTCGGTTGCCCTCTGTAATACTATGGTGGGCTCATGTGACAGTGACGCCCGATGCTAGAAGGATAGCTGTGTTTAGTAGGGGTACTTCTAAGGGGTTTAAGGGTTTAATTCCCGTGGGTGGTCATTGGCCGCCTAATTCTGGGGTGGGTACTAGGCTGGAGTGGAAGAATGCTCAGAAGAAGCCCAGGAAAAAGAAGGCCTCGGATGTGATGAATAGGATTATCCCGTATCGGAGGCCTTTTTGAACAGTAGGGGTGTGGTGCCCTTGGAAGGTGCTTTCTCGTACGATGTCTCGTCATCATTGGAGTATCACTAGGAGTATGGAGATTAGGCCTAGGGCAAGGAGTTGTGAGGAGTTGTAGTGGAATCATATAATTAAACCTGAGGTTGTGAGTAGGGCAGCGGCTGCTCCGAAAATTGGTCATGGGCTTGGGTCTACTATGTGGTAGGAGTGTGCTTGGTGGGCCATTAGATGTTTTCTTGTAAGTATAGGCTTAGTAGGAGTACGAAGACATATGCTTGGATTATAGCTACTGCTACTTCTAGGATGGTTAGTAGGAGGAGGATGGTTGTGGTTAGGATTGAGACTGCTGGCATGATTGGGAGTAGGACTATGGAGGCAGTAGAGATGAGTTGGATGAGTAGGTGGCCGGCGGTGAGGTTTGCTGTTAGGCGGACTCCTAGGGCTAAGGGGCGGATTAGTAGGCTGGTGGTTTCGATTATAATTAGAGCGGGGATTAGGGGTGTGGGGGTGCCTTCAGGTAGGAGGTGTCCTAGGGAGATTGATGGTTGGTTTCGTAGGCCAATGATGAGTGTAGCTAGTCATAGTGGGAAGGCCAGTGCTATGTTTATTGACAGTTGGGTGGTGGGTGTAAATGTATACGGTAGTAGGCCTAGAAGGTTAATAAGAAGGAGGAATATTATAAGTGAGGTGAGGATGAGGGCTCATTTGTGGCCGTTTTTGTTTAGGGGTATTATGAGTTGTTTGGTGATAAGGTTGATGAGTCAAAGTTGGAGGGTGGATAGGCGGTTGGTGATTCATCGGCTGTTGGGTGAGGGCAGTAGAAGGGCGGGGAATAATATGGATAGGAGGATTAGGGGGATTCCTATAAGGTATGGGCTGGCGAATTGGTCGAAGAAGCTTATGTTCATGGTCAGGTTCAGGGGGTGGTTTTGGAGGTTATATGGGGCTTATTGATGGGTGGATTGGTGGAAAAAAATGAGGAGATTTTGGGTTGAATGATCAGTGAAAAGGTTAGTCATGATAGTGTTATGATAAAGAATCATGGATTTGGGTTTAGTTGGGGCATACTCATTAAGGGGGTTTATGGGTCCCCTCTCTCTAGCTTAAAAGGCTAGTGCTGATGCATAGCTTCTTAATGATTAAGATGATAAAGTAAGTGATCAGTTTTCGAAATGGGTGAGTGGGGTAGATTCTACTACGATAGGCATGTAGCTGTGGTTTGCTCCGCAGATTTCTGAACATTGGCCGTAGAAGATTCCTGGGCGTGTTGTGATAAATGATGATTGGTTTAGCCGGCCCGGGATTGCGTCGGTTTTTACTCCAAGACTTGGTACTGTTCAGGAGTGGAGGACGTCGTCTGCGGTAATGATGATGCGGATGGGGGATTCTATTGGAATAACAACTCGATGGTCTACTTCTAGGAGCCGGAAGTGGCCTAGTGGGAGTTCGGCTGTTGGAATTATGTATGAGTCAAATGTTAGGTCTTTGAAGTCTGTGTATTCGTAGGTTCAATATCATTGGTGACCAATGGCTTTTAGGGTTAGGTCAGGCTCATCAATTTCGTCCATCATGTACAGGATTTGTAGAGATGGGAGAGCAAGTAGGATTAGGACGATAGCTGGGAGAATAGTTCAAATCAGTTCTACTTCTTGTGCATCTACTGTGCTTGAAGATAGTTTTTCTATGAGTATAAGGGTTAATAGGTAAAGTACTAGGCTGCAAATCGCTAGTGCAACTATTAGGGCGTGGTCGTGGAATTCAACGAGTTCTTCTATAATGGGTGATGAGGCGTCTTGGAATCCAAGTTGTGAGTGGTTGGCCATGTGGGGTGTACAGGGTTTTCACTTGTGATTTAGTCTTGACAGAACTATGTAATTGGTTTACTAACACCCCATAAAAAGAAAGAAGCATAAGTGGTTTAATGCGGTTGGCTTGAAACCAGCATGTGAGGGTTCGATTCCTTCCTTTCTTGAACTTGGACGAAGGCTGGTTCTTCGAAGGTGTGGTAGGGGGGTGGGCAGCCGTGGATTCACTCAATGTTGGTGGCAGTTAGTTCGGGTTGGAGTATTTTCCGTTTTGATGCGAATGCTTCTCAGATGATAAATATAAGCATGATTACAGCAGTTATTGAAATTAGAGAGCCAATAGAGGATACGGTATTTCATAGGGTGTAGGCGTCTGGGTAGTCTGAGTATCGGCGGGGTATGCCTGCTAGGCCTAGGAAGTGTTGAGGGAAGAAAGTTAGGTTTACTCCGGTGAATATTACTCCGAAGTGGGCTTTTGCTCATGTGGGGTGTAGGGTGTAGCCTGTGAAGAGTGGGAATCAGTGGGTGAATCCTGCAAGGATGGCAAATACTGCTCCCATTGATAGGACGTAGTGGAAGTGGGCTACTACGTAGTAGGTGTCGTGTAGGGCGATGTCTAGGGAGGAGTTTGCAAGGACAATCCCTGTTAAGCCACCAATGGTGAACAGGAAAATAAAGCCTAGGGCTCATAGTATTGGGGGGTCTCATTTGATAGTGCCTCCGTGTAGTGTTGCAAGTCAGCTGAATACCTTAATTCCGGTGGGAATGGCGATGATTATTGTGGCGGATGTAAAATATGCTCGAGTGTCGACGTCTATGCCTACTGTAAATATGTGGTGAGCTCAGACGATAAAGCCTAGGAATCCGATTGATAGCATAGCTCATACTATTCCTATATAGCCGAACGGTTCTTTTTTGCCTGCATAGTATGCTACTACGTGGGAGATAATTCCAAAGCCTGGTAGGATTAGAATGTATACTTCGGGGTGGCCAAAGAATCAGAATAGGTGTTGATATAAGACTGGGTCGCCACCGCCAGCAGGGTCAAAAAATGTGGTGTTTAGGTTGCGGTCTGTTAGAAGTATAGTGATGCCCGCAGCGAGGACTGGGAGTGATAGGAGCAGTAAGACGGCGGTAATTAATACTGATCATACGAAAAGTGGTGTTTGATATTGGGATAGGGCGGGGGGTTTCATGTTGGTGGCAGTGGTAATGAAGTTAATTGCCCCTAAGATTGAGGACACACCTGCCAGGTGGAGGGAGAAGATAGCTAGGTCTACTGAGGGTCCAGCGTGGGCTAGGTTACCAGCGAGCGGTGGATAGACTGTTCACCCTGTGCCAGCACCTGCTTCTACTGTAGAAGAAGCCAGGAGGAGTAAGAATGATGGGGGGAGTAGTCAGAAGCTTATGTTGTTTATGCGGGGGAATGCTATGTCTGGGGCGCCAATTATAAGGGGGACAAGTCAATTGCCGAATCCGCCAATTATAATAGGTATTACTATGAAGAAGATTATGACAAAGGCATGGGCGGTGACGATTACATTATAAATTTGGTCGTCTCCAAGGAGGGTGCCAGGTTGGCCAAGTTCTGCGCGGATAAGCAGGCTGAGGGCGGTGCCTACTATGCCAGCTCATGCGCCGAAGATTAGGTATAGGGTGCCAATATCTTTGTGGTTAGTTGAGAATAGTCATCGGTTGATGAAGGTCACAGGTAAGATGGCCGAGTGTGAAGGCGTTAGGCTGTAGTCCTTTTTACAGAGGTTCAATTCCTCTTCTTATCGGTCTTGTAGTGAAATTCATGTTGAGTTGCAAGCTCATTGATGTGCGTTGATAGGCGCACCGAGGCCTGGTAGACAGAGGCCTGATGGTTGGGGCATCTGACTGTTAATTAGAGGTTTGTGGGATCGAGGCCCACCTGTCTAGGGTAGTAGGGGTAAGGTCCTAGCTTAATTAAAGCGTCTGAGTTGCATTCAGGTGATGCAGGGTAGTGTCTTGCGGATCTTAACAGAAACTAAGAGAGTTTAACTCTTGTTTAAGGCTTTGAAGGCCTTCGGTTTGGAATGGGCTATCCTAAGTTTCTAAATGGAGGTTAGAATTATAGGGGAGAGTGGTAGGAGTAGGATTGATAGGGAGGCGAAAGTGGCGATTGTGGGGTTTGTTGACTTGTTAATGTGCCATTGCTTTATGTGGTTTGTGGGGTTTGGGGGTATGGTGATTGTTGAGTAGTATGCGAGACGTAGGTAGAAAAATAACCCCAGTAAGGATAGTATGGCAATTATGGTAGCTGCTGGGGTTATTTCTTGTTTAGTTAATTCTTGGATAATTAATCATTTTGGCATGAATCCAGTTAGGGGGGGAAGTCCTGCTAGGGATAAGAGGGATAATATTAAGGCTGCGTTTAGTGAGGGTGTTTTTGTCCAAGAGGTTATCATTGTTAGTAGGTTTAGGGATTTTGTTGTGTTAAGTGAGAGGAACACAGTAGCGGTTATTAGGGAGTACAGGTAGAAAGTTAATAGGGTGAGTTTAGGGTTATATAGGAGGATGATGGTTATTCAACCTAGGTGGGCGATAGAGGAGAAGGCTAGGATTTTTCGCAGTTGTGTTTGGTTTAATCCTATTCATCCGCCAAGAGCTGCTGATATTAAGGCTATTAGGGTTAAGAGGTTTGGGTTTAGGGAGTGAGATGTTAATAGTAGGATGGTGATTGGGGGGAATTTTATTATTGTTGATAGTAGGAGGGCTGTGGTTATAGGTGAGCCTTGAAGTACTTCTGGGAATCAGAAGTGGAAGGGTGCTAGACCTAGTTTTATTGCAATGGCAGTTGTTAGTAGGGCAGAGGCTGTCGGACTAGTTAATTGGGTAATATCTCATTGTCCTGTCTGTCAGGCATTGATTGTACTTGAAAATAAGATCATGGCTGAGGCAGCTGCTTGGACCAGGAAGTATTTAATTGCGGCTTCAATGGCTCGAGGGTGGTGAGATTTTGAAATTAGTGGGATGATGGCTAGGGTGTTAATTTCTAATCCTGTTCAGGCTATTATTCAATGGTTGCTTGAAATTGTGATTGTTGTTCCTAGGAGTAGGCTGAGTATAGAGATTAGCTTAGCGTGGGGACTCATTAGTAGGGGAAGGAGTTAAACCATCATTTTCGGGGTATGGGCCCAATAGCTTTTTTAGCTGACCCTACTAGAAAATAATATAAAGGAAGTATGGAGGGTTTTGATCTCTTCTGTGTAGGTTCAATTCCTACTTTTCTAATAATTCATTAGGAAATGAGAGGGTTGGTATACCTCTATGTTCACTTTATCATAGTGACCCTTGCATTCAGGCACATTTCCTTAGGTAAGGAGGTAGGCCTGCGTAGCAGATTGGCATGCTGGTGTGTCAGAGGCATAGGGCTAGTGTTAGGGGTAGGAAGTTTTTTCATAGTAGATGTATGAGCTGGTCATAGCGGAATCGTGGGTAGGAGGCGCGGATTCATAAGAATGTTGATGAGAGGAGAAGTACTTTTGCAGCCAAGGTGACGGAGAATAGTTCTGGTGGAAGATGAAGTGAGCTTGGGTTGAGGAATAGGATTGTTGTTAGTGCGTTTATCAGTATGATGTTGGCGTACTCTGCTAGGAAGAAGAGGGCGAAGGGTCCTGCGGCATACTCTACGTTGAAGCCCGAGACAAGTTCGGATTCTCCTTCGGTGAGGTCGAATGGTGCACGGTTTGTTTCGGCTAGGGTTGAGATAAATCACATTATGGCTAATGGTCAAGAAGAGAAGATAAGGTAAAGGGGCTCTTGAGCCGTGGAGAGGGTGTTTAGGGTATAGTTGCCGCTTAGAATGATTATGGATAGGAGGATAATGGCTAATGTGACTTCATAAGAAATTGTTTGTGCTACTGCTCGGAGGGCACCAATTAAGGCATATTTTGAATTTGAGGCCCATCCTGATCATAGGATGGAATATACTGCGAGGCTAGATATGGCTAGGAGGAATAGGAGGCCGAGGTTTAGGTCAGCGAGGGAGAAGGGAAGTGGGAGGGGAATTCAGATTGTGATGGCTAGGAGGAGGGCTAGTATTGGGGTTATGATAAAAAGAAGGGGGGAGGATGAGGATGGTAGGACGGGTTCTTTGATGAAGAGTTTTACTCCGTCTGCAACTGGTTGAAGCAGGCCAAAAGGGCCCACAATGTTTGGGCCTTTTCGAGCTTGTATGTAGCTTAGGATTTTTCGTTCGACCAATGTTAGGAAAGCTACGGCGATTAGTACTGGGATAGCATAGGATAGGGATATAATAAGGTGGGTCATGGGTGTTTTGAGGAGCTAGGGAGAGGATTTGAACCTCTGGCTAAAGGGCTTAAGCCTTTTGCATTTGCCGGGCTCTGCCACGCTAGCGGCCCTTTTCTAGGGCATATATGGTTAGTCCGTTGGTAATTTAGTTGGGTTCATTACTTGGGGAGGGGGCTTGCTTGTGGTCTAGGCCCCGCCTTTCCGGTCCTTTCGTACTAGGAAAAGCTTTATCATAGATAGAAACCGACCTGGATTGCTCCGGTCTGAACTCAGATCACGTAGGACTGTTAATCGTTGAACAAACGAACCCTTAATAGCGGCTGCACCATTAGGGTGTCCTGATCCAACATCGAGGTCGTAAACCTCCTTGTCGATATGGGCTCTTGAAGGAGATTGCGCTGTTATCCCTGGGGTAGCTTGGTCCATTAGTCAATTGTATTGGGTCGGGTTGCTGTTTGCACGTTGAGGTGTCGCTCTTGGTTAAGAGGTGTTGTCTTATTTTTGGAGGTTAGGTTTTTCTCCAAGGTCGCCCCAACCGAAAAATACAAGCCAGTGCTTTGATGGTGGGCCTAGTAGGGTGGGATGGGTGTGTGGTGGCTGTTGATTTTTAAGTTCCACAGGGTCTTCTCGTCTTATGTATTTATTCCTGCTTTTGCACAGGGGGATCAATTTCACTGATTATCTGTAAGAGACAGTTAAGACCTCGTTTAGCCATTCATACAAGTCTCGATTTATGGGACAATTGATTGCGCTACCTTTGCACGGTTAGGATACCGCGGCCGTTAAACATAATGTCACTGGGCAGGCATCACCTTTAATACTTGGATTGCTAAAGGCTATGTTTTTGGTAAACAGTCGGGCCTTGGGTTTGCCTAGTTCCTTTTACAGATTTAAATCTTTCTAGCAGCGCTCCGGGGTTGGGTTAACAGTGGGAAAAATATGCAATCTTGTTAGGATGGGAGTATTTGTGGGTCTGTTAATAATGTGGTAGTGTAAGCTTGCGCTTGAGAGGGGGTGGTCCCTAGTTACTCATTGTAGCATTAATTCTCCTATTGTTATAGGTTGGCCTGCTAGTGGGGAGGGAGTCGTATTGTATGAAGATTTTTGGGGAGAAATTGAGCTTTGACGCACTCTTTGTTGATGGCTGCTTGAAGGCCCACAGTTGTAGAAAAAGTCATGTTATCCGCTAGTGTGGGTTGTATCCCTTATTAAAGGAGCTGTACCTCCTTTAACTTGCTTCTGATTTATTCACATTGTGGGCTGTAAGTCCATGGGGAGAAATCAGAGGGGAACTAAGATTCGTTTCGCGGGCAACCAGCTATCACCCAGCTCGGTTGGATTTTCACCTCTACTGGCAAGTCATCCCACTCTTTTGCTACAGAGACGGGTTCGCTCACGAATAGCTGCTTGCAAGTAGCTCGCGTGGGTTTCGGGGGGGCAAGCTTAAATTCATTTTGCTTGGTTGTTCTTGCTATACCATGATGCAAGAGGTACAAGGGTTCATCTTTGCTTTTTATCGCTTGTGTTTTCATTGTTATTTCATCTTTCCCTTACGGTACGAGTTGCTCTATAGCGCCATGGGTTCTTTTCTATCTCCTATACTGAGATGGGTGGAATGTTTTAGTTCATGGGATTAAGTGAGTTGTTGTTGTTTTAATGGGGGGGCTAGAGTAAGGCTTCAGGACGATCTGGGCGAGTAGATATCTTTCAGGTGTAAGCTGAATGCTTTTATTTTATAGCTACGTCCTGGTGTGCTAAGTACACCTTCCGGTACACTTACCTTGTTACGACTTACCTCGTCTTCAGCTTGGTTTAGGCATTAGTTATGGGGCTGTGAGCTTATGAGGAGGGTGACGGGCGGTATGTACGTACCCCAGGGCCATCTTAAATGGGGCTCTCTTGTCCCGTTTTACTGCTAAATCCGCCTTCTGGGGGTTGTTTCAGACCCTCTTTCGTGGTTTTCTATTATAGAAAATGTAGCCCATTTCTTCCCCTCCATCAGCTATACCTTGACCTGTCTTGCTAGCGAATTAGGGCTATTGTGCTCACTTTGGGGCTTTCAAGGGAGGTGAGCTGGCGACGGCGGTATGTAGGCTGTTTTGGCTAGGAGGGGCCGGGTGAATCGTGGGTTATCGATTACAGAACAGGCTCCTCTAGGTGGGTTTGGGGTACCGCCAAGTCCTTAGAGTTTCAAGCGTTTGTGCTCGTAATTCTCGGGCGGATGTTTTGGTGTGAGTAAACATCTAGATTTAGGGCCAGGCATAGTGGGGTATCTAATCCCAGTTTGTGCCCTGGCTTTCGTGGCTAGGGTTAATCAATTGGCGCTAGGACCATCTTAGGGGGGAGTTTCTGTGCATCTTGGGCTTATGACAGCTCAGTTGCATTTCAGTCCTAGTCAATGTGATAGGATGTAGGCCACTCTTTACGCCGTGTGACGGTTAATTTGGGTTTCTTGTGTGACCGCGGTGGCTGGCACAAGATTTACCAACCCTTATAGGGCGTTGCTATAACTAAGTCAAGTTTGCACTTATTGCTTAATGTTAACTACTGCTGAATACCCGTGGGGGTGTGGCTGGGCTAGGCGTCTTGGGCTACTACTGTAAAGTGGGCCTGATGCCTGCTCCTTTTGTCTTAGTAAGAGGTAGGGGGCATTTACACTGGGGCGCGGATACTTGCATGTATATGTCTAGCAAGAACTAACAGTAAGGTTAGGACTAAGTCTTTTGTCTTCGGGCATGCAGCAGCCGTCTTAGCATCTTCAGTGCTATGCTTTAGTGTTAAGCTACGCAGAC